ACAAAAGACAGGGGGAATCAACCGCCTTCCGAAAGGGGACGGGGCTCGATTAAAGAGACAGTTATTTCACTTACAAACATATTTGGGTGGGATTAAATATATGACAGGGTTACCCGATATTGTAATAATCGTTGATCAGCAAGAAGAGTATATGGCTCTTCGAGAATGTATCACTTTGGGAATTCCAACAATTTGTTTAATTGATACAAACTGTGACCCCGATCTCACAGATATTTCGATTCCAGCGAATGATGACGCTATAGCTTCAATCCGATTAATTCTTAACAAATTAGTATTTGCAATTTGTGAAGGGCGCTCTAGCTATATACGAAATCCCTGATTAATAATAAGATAAATAAATTCTTTTTTGAATTCCATAGATTGACGGAATCCTTTACTATTCCTGAATCTCATAAAAGAGATAAAAAAACCGGGGATATTATGTGATTAGTTAGTATCTAAAATATACAATTCAAGTGAGCAAGTAAAAAAAAAAAGACGGTTGAATCAAAATAATTTCTTGTAAAGTTTTTTCTCTCAGAGGAAAATATGAATGTTCTATCATATTCCATCAACACATTAAAAGGGTTATATGAAATATCCGGTGTGGAAGTAGGCCAGCATTTCTATTGGAAAATAGGCGGTTTCCAAGTTCATGCCCAAGTACTTATTACTTCTGGGGTTGTAATTGTTATCTTATTAGGTTCAGCCATTTTAACTGTTCGGAATCTACAAACCATTCCTACTGACGGTCAGAATTTCTTCGAATATATCCTTGAATTTATTCGAGATGTGAGCAAAACCCAGATTGGAGAGGAATATGGTCCATGGGTTCCCTTTATTGGAACTATGTTTCTATTTATTTTTGTTTCTAATTGGTCAGGGGCGCTTTTACCTTGGAAAATCATAGAGTTACCTCATGGGGAGTTAGCCGCACCCACGAATGATATAAATACTACCGTTGCTTTAGCTTTACTTACGTCAATAGCATATTTTTATGCGGGCCTTAGCAAAAAAGGATTAGGTTATTTCGGTAAATACATACAACCAACTCCAATCCTTTTACCCATTAACATTTTAGAAGATTTCACAAAACCTTTATCACTTAGCTTTCGACTTTTTGGAAATATATTAGCGGATGAATTAGTAGTTGTTGTTCTTGTTTCTTTAGTACCTTCAGTGGTTCCTATACCTGTCATGTTCCTTGGATTATTTACAAGTGGTATTCAAGCTCTTATTTTTGCAACTTTAGCTGCGGCTTATATAGGCGAATCCATGGAGGGACACCATTGACTAAGTTTCGAAATAGCCCTTTTAGCTTAGTGCAAGGTAATCTATGCCTTGCTCGAGCTAATCTACTTCGTGAACATAAATATACACATAAATAGACAAAAAAGTCTATACGATCTAGAAGAGAAGAATAGTAAAAAAGATTACGATATTTACGATATTAAGGAACTGTAAAAAAAGAAAAAAAGAAACTAGGTTCTATAGAGCGATTCCCATTTCAGTCGGTTTTATTCAATTCAAAGATTGACCAAAAGAAAATATTAATAAAGAATAAATTACATGAACTTAGATCAACCAAAGACTTCTATTTCTATGCAATGATTTAGATTAAGGAATTCGCCCATTTAGATTGATTGTATCCATGTGGGATAATGCTAAATTAAATAGAAGGAAGATAAGGGTTTACAAAAAATGAGATTCAGGAGAAAATGGTTTTTTTATAGAAGAGTGGGATCAAACTAGGTATATGTAATATATATAATGGCTATAAGCCAACTTTCCTTTATAGATGTTTCTAAAAATGTTTTTAAAATCCGACTGAATCCAAGATACAAATAGTTGGTTTACGTTATGGAAGAAAGACATGTATATGTAATATGTGGCTAGTTATATATGAGCTAAAAGATATATCTAATCCGCCCGCCTATTACTGAGAATTTTGATAGGGATTCCAATAAGAGTCCTTCCATTTCATTTGTAACTGTGAATTAAATTCAATCAAGAAAAAGAACAAAGAGTTCGAATTCAAAGAATGGTTCGGAACAAAGAAAGAAATGGAAAAACAAAAAGTTGTATGAATTCTATGAATTCACAAAAACTCTGTAGATAGGAGCTATAAAATAGATATCGAAGTAGTTCTGATGATTCAATAATATTATTACTTTAATTGGGAACTCTTAGTTGCCTTACTTTGACTGGATGAAAATCTTATCGATGGAATAATTAAGTCATAATTTATTGGTTGATTGTATCATTAACCATTTCTTTTTTTTGGTGCGAGGAACTTATCATGAATCCATTGATTTCTGCCGCTTCCGTTATTGCTGCTGGATTGGCCGTCGGGCTTGCTTCTATTGGACCTGGGGTTGGTCAAGGTACTGCTGCGGGCCAAGCTGTAGAAGGTATCGCGAGACAGCCCGAGGCAGAGGGAAAAATTCGAGGTACTTTATTGCTTAGTCTGGCTTTTATGGAAGCTTTAACAATTTATGGA